TTTAAATATAAACAAAACGAATCGCTTTCTAGATGATCCTTCTAGAATAAGGTCATTTTAACAATCTTTCTAGTTACTTCGTTCTCTATTTCTATTTGAGAGGATCCTAAGGAAAAGGGTTTTGGTTCCAACGAGCTAAAACAATATGTCGATGTCTCTAGTAAATCAAAGTCATCGTTGAATAGCTATTTTGCTTCAATTTATTTCTTTAGAAATCGAAAAGAAAATCGAAGAAAGGTTTAGTTACGATTAGAAATTTTCTTTCTATCTTTACCCATGGATCCTTTACTCATACTTATTCAATTGTAAGTCTTGATCCAATTCAAAAATTCTGTTTCGCAATTTCCTAATCCAACTTTGAAATTTATAAGTGACTCGTGGATAGAAATCACGAGAATGTGTAGTTTTTTTTCTCGAATTTCTCATTTGAGAGGTAAAGGATTAAATCCTTTTAATTTGAAGAAATAAAGTTTTTGATCGGAATATGAATAAAACCGAAAGACCCTTTAACTATTAAAGGGTTAATAGAACGAATCACACTTTTACCACTAAACTATACCCGCTACAATATGATTATTGTATACAAATGGACTTTTTGTCGAACAAGAGAATTGAGCATGATTAAGATAGGATTATCAAAGAATAATCAAAATAAGCGTATTGGGCTTTTTCGTGAAGAGATAAAAATTTAATCAGATTCGGAAAAGAAGTTTCATTTAATTTAAATTAAATGACTAAAGTTTTCTCTTTTGGTGAAGAAGTTTTGATAGATATAGATCGCAAAAACACTAAAATTAGAACACAAAAATGCATTGTGGAAGAATCGAGAGTTTTTAGTTCGTAAAATAAAATATAACAACAATAAAGAATGTAAATAGTCCTTCTTATTTTTGTTGTTGCTTCAAGATAAGATATTTAATTGATTAAAACAAGAATTTTAAAATTTATGAAATATATTTATATTAAATTCTATTATTATTTATTTTATATAAAAAAAAAATTTATAGAATTTAATATATATTTATAGAATTTAATATATATTTATAGAATTTAATATATATATAATTAATAATAATTAATAATATATATATAAATATATATATATAAAATATATATATAATAATAATTATATATTAAATAATTAGAATTAATATATATATAAATAGAAAAGCAAAAGCCTTTTTGTTTTCAAATCAGATAAATAATTAATTATCTATAATTCGTTGGACCAAAAAAGGGCCTGGCTAGGTACTGACCAGGCCAGGCCATCAGAACAGGACGGGCCTTTCGAACAAAATCAACACAAAACAAAGAGGTCGTCCTTATTTTTCTTTATTTAGGTTGTTGGCACTTTCCAGTCCTTCCCTTTCGATAAAGGAAATTCCTGATTTGTCGATCTCTCTACTCTACATATACATATTATACATATATAGCATATATAGAAAAGAAGAGAGAGAAAAAAAAGACTCCTTAAATTATTGGTAATGTAGTACTTTTAAAATTGGGAGAGATGGCTGAGTGGACTAAAGCGTCGGATTGCTAATCCGTTGTACGAGTTATTCGTACCGAGGGTTCGAATCCCTCTCTTTCCGTTTCCGTTGATGACTTGATTGATTTTTTCAAATTTTTCAAATCTTAGTTAAACGTGTAGAATAAGGAATAGATAAAATCCTACGAAGATTTGAAAATTAATCAAAGAAAGCCCTTAGGATCTTATTCTTCACGTCCAGGATTACGTCCCGGATCATTAGATAGGAATCCAAAGATAAAGAGAGAAACAAAAAATATCACTACGGTATAAACGAAGAGTTTCAGAGTAAGCATTACACAATCTCCAAGATGATTTTTGGGGAAAAAGAGAATAGATTTTCCATTTTTCTACCACATATCCTATTTTGACACCTGTTTTTTTTCTAGAAATAGAAATTAATTGTTAGAAAACAAATGCATTTCTTTTTCATTAACAAAAATATCTTTCATATCGAAATTAGATATTGTGGTACACCCTAATAGGGTTAGGGTCTTTTGCTGCAATTAAGGGGTAAAAAATGAAGAGAAAAAATGGGTGGTAAGCCGGCCACTAGCCAATAATTTCAATGTGCGAATCGAGGGTTCATACTCTAAAACTTATTTTATCAATTGGTAGAATTTTTTCTCGAAGACATCATGCATTTTCTAGGATATTATTATATATATTATTAATTAAATTATAATTATTAAGGATTTCATCGAAAACTTACAGCAGCTTGCCAAACAAAAGCTAACAGAAAAAAAAACAGAGGTATCACTGGCATAACATCTATGATTGGATTCAAAAAAGCATAGGCTTCGGGCAATTTTCCGAAGAAAAAACTACTCGAAGAGAGGGAAGAATTAAGACAAATACAGATTAAACTAATGATATTAAGCATAACATACATTTTTTGTTCTTGGAGATAATTCCATTTTGATTGGGTTTTTGAGATAAGGAAAAAGGAAGAAAGCCCGTTACGGTAGACAAAAAATCCTTCTTCTTTTTGAAGCCACCCAATCAAAAAGCCTCCAATTCTCAACTTAAAGGAGAATAGAAGAAATCATACTTTCATACAATATCTTAATTGAATTCTATGTAATGATCAATAAATTTAGTTGAATTCTATATCTATATGTATCAACATCCTACTACCCATATATTCTATAGATATATAGATATTTGAACTGGAGTTGACAAACAACCAATACCAATTTTATTGTTTCTTAGTTTAGATTATAAATTGAAATGGGGCGTGGCCAAGTGGTAAGGCAACGGGTTTTGGTCCCGCTATTCGGAGGTTCGAATCCTTCCGTCCCAGAGGACTTTTATGCTATTGCTATAGATAATGGAGTGATCAGGAGTAAATCAGTATTAATGTAAATATCTCTTCGAATCTCATTAATAAATGATCAAGTTCCATTTTTTTTATGTTATGGAGCCAATGTCCTTTTTTATTTCATTTTTTTAGGTATTTCGTGGTTGATTCTAATGAAAACTTGGAAACCTATGGAACGATTGAGGCAGGGATGATTTATCCTATTCCTTTTATTCACTTTATGACAAGATTTTATTATTGAAATATTACTCAACCCTATCCTTATGTTAAATAAAATACATATAAAATAAGGAACTATTCCGCTTATATGGTATATATGTATCGTTCTATTTTAATGCGAATAATTTTTATATTATTCTTTTCGTAATCAGATGAAAAGAATAAAGATTCAAATCTTTACTTATATCATTTCATTTTTTGATCCACTTTGGAAAAAAAAATTGGATTATTTCTTCTTTATCTTTGATCGATCTATTTATCTATATTAAAATCAGTGATGAGTCAAGGAAAGACTTATCGGATTAAACGTGCTGCTTATTGGCGAATTTTCTTCAAAGAAGATAGTATTTCTACTATAGGAAACTTTTTCAATTAGAGATATTTTTTATTAATAAATACTTTATTAATTATTAATAATTACTATGTAATAATTTATTAATTAATATTAATAATTCCTTGTCAGTTGAATCTTTGGTACTGAAAAAGTAGGAAATAGGTTAATCTATCCTATTTAGTCACTTGAAGATGCAGGGTCAATAAGTTATTCGTTTATATATATAGTTATAATTATATCTTCTTTCTACTATTATTTTCTATGATATAGATACTTTTTATGTATGTTAAAATATATTTATGGATGTTAAAGATCTTGTTTTGCTAAGACTTTTTCATAAAAATCGTTCCACATATCATATTTTTAAATAAAAAAAAAATAAAAAGTCTAGATTACGATGTCTATGTACAACCGAACCAATGACTATTCATGATTCCATAATTGAATCAATTCCATACTGGTTCCAAATTAGAGAAATGTGATGGTAAAACTTCGTTTGAAACGATGTGGTAGAAAGCAACGTGTGACTTGAAGGATACGGTCCGTTGTGGATTTTTTTATATCCACCATTTTTTTTCTATTTATCGAGGAATGAAGGTGCTCTTGTCTCGACATCGTTTGTTCTGTTACACCCGAATCCTTCGTTTTTTTGGGGGTTGTAAATAGTCTACGATGAAGTTCGAGTCGAAAAGTCGAAAGGATTCATTAATTTCTGGGGGGCAAGGATCTAGGGTTAATGCCAATCAATCAATTGGAACAACTTCGTAAACGGATCTTCTATATATAATATATATAATATATATATAATATATATAGAAATCAAAAGGATCCAATCCAATTTCAACAAGTTTTGTTTTTGAATTGATCAAACTTTTTGATTCAAAGTGTATTACGCGGGAATCAACTGTCCATCGGATTCTTTGATAGAAAGAAATCAAAGTTCAAATCAAATATCAAATCAAAGGGTATGTTGCTGCCATTTTGAAAGTATTACGAAGCGCCGAAGTAATGCCTAAACCCAATGATTTAAAATAAAGATTAAAGGATCCAAGAACAAGTAAACCCATTTTAATTGTCTCGATAGTCTCAATAACTTGGATCATCCAAATCTAATTTTAAACGAGACAAAAAAAAGAGGGTAAAGACCACTCAATAAATGAAATTGACTAAAGAGAAGAATTTCCTTTTGAGCTATTTGAGAGTTATTCAACTTGAGTTATGAGTACAAATGGTTTCTTTTCAATTTTCAGGAAGGACAAAAAACGACTGAAATTCAAGTCTAATTGATTTTCTAGGTTCATTTGTCATTTAATTTATTAGAATAGAATTCCATACATAGACAAAACTTCGAATCAAATCATTTTTTCTCGAGCCGTACGAGGAGAAAACTTCCTATACGGTTCTAGGGGGGGTATTGTTCATCTACATCTATCCCAATGAGCTGTCTATCGAATCGTTGCAATTGATGTTCGATCCCGAAGAGAAGGAAAAGATCTTAGAAAAGTTGGGTTTTATGATCCAATGAATAATCAAACTTATTTAAATGTTACTGCTATTCTATACTTCCTTGAAAGGGGCGCTCAACCTACAGGAACTGTTCAGAATCTTTTAAAGAAAGCGGAAGTTTTTAAAGAACTTCCGTCTAATTAAACGAAATTCAATTAAATTTAAAGAAATATCAAGGGGGGGGGGTAGCGACTTATATATAACTTTGTATAATTTTTCTTTACTAGTTTTTTTGACCCCCCATCCCTTCCTGCTCGATTCGTATCTATTTTTCATTCCTTCCGTCGAATCCGATGGTGATGGTCTAGAACGACAAAACGTTAGTTTATTGATTAAAAAATTCGGGCATCTCCTTCAATTGTGCGATTTTCATTACAACTCGACTAACCAATAAGGAATCAAGCCTACTTAATTCCACTTAGATTGATGAAATACAGTATGGACCAAAAAATCCGTATTTTTTTTCAATTCTTCCTTATTTATTATTCCATTTCTACTTTTTTGTATCTCTGTAGATTAGGTATGTAGTGCCAATCAAAGACAATTTTGAATATTATTGCATTGAAGTTATTTGAATTTCAAAAAATATTTTAATAGCGTTCTCTTTTTGTTTTTTTCCACTATATTCTTTTCTCAAAATTGAGAATATTGACAACAGTGGATCGAACAAATATAATTCATCGTGATAAGTGAAGTGGGTCTATTTGGTTCTGTCCATAGGTTTTTTTACTTTAAACTAACTCATTTGAGAATTCTTTTTTTTTCTTTTATTTTATCTGATAATTTCTTGTATGTTGATGTAATCAATTCATTTTTATGTTTCGAATCCATTATAAAATATGTTTTTTTTTTAGATTTGTTAGCTCAATGATTTGGTTAGCCCGTATAATCTCTTTTCTTTATTATTGAAATTGCATTTCATTGATGTATCTATATACCCTTTGTTGAGATTATGTTTAATCCATATTTTCTTCGGGTTGCTAACTCAACGGTAGAGTACTCGGCTTTTAAGTGCGGCTAGAATCTTTTACACATTTGGATGAAGTGAGGAATTCGTCCATACCATTGGTAAAGTTTGGAAGACCCCGACTGATCCTGAAAGGGAATAGACGGAAAAAAAAGCATGTCGTATCAATGGAGAGTTCTGAGGATATTTCATTCTTATCGGATCGGTACAAAACCTTGTTCGAATTCGCGGAACGGAACGAGTTTGGTCGAATAAATAAATGGATAGAGCCCTATGGCTTCAATTAATTATCAGAAAGAAAAAGGAACCAGCTTCTGTTCTAACTTTGAATAAGTTCCCGATCTAATTAGACGTTAAAAATAGATTAGTACCTGATACGGGAAGGACTTCTCCCCATGAGGGGATTCTATATTTTTTTAATGAATCCTAACTATTTATATTCTTATTATGTAATCGAGGTGTGTGTGTAAAAGAAGAAGTATATTGATAAAGAAAGTTTTTTCCGAAATCAAAAGAGCGATTAGGTTTAAAAGATAAAGGATTTCTAACCATCTTGTTATCCTATAACATAGACGAATTAAATGAAATGGAAAAAAAGAGAGGGTAGAGAATCTGTTGATAAGTTTACTTGTCTCCGGGGTATCTATTCTTACTAGAATACCCTGTTTTGACTGTATTGCACTATGTCTTATTTGATAACCCTCAAAATTTTCTACCCTTTATGCTCAAATTGAAATTCAAATGGAGGAAATCAAAAGATATTTACAGCTAGAGAGATTTCAACAACATGACTTCCTATATCCACTTATCTTTCAGGAGTATATTTATGCATTTGCTCACGATCACGGTTTCAATAGATCAATCTTTTCGGCAAATCCGGGTTATGACAATAAATACAGTTTACTGATTGTGAAACGGTTAATTACTCGAATGTATCAACAGAATTATTTGATTATTTCTCCTAATGATTCTAATCAAAATTCCTTTTTGGGACGAAAAAATAATTTGTATTCTCAAATCATATCAGAGGGGTTGGGATTTATTGTGGAAATTCCATTTTATCTACGATTATCTCTAGAAGGGAAAAAGAAAAAGATAGTCAAATCTCAAAATTTACGATCGATTCATTCAATATTTCCCTTTTTAGAAGACAATTTTTCACATTTCAATTTTGTCTTAGATATATTCATCCCCCATCCTGTCCATGTGGAAATCTTGGTTCAAACTCTTCGCTATTGGGTAAAAGATGCCTATTCTTTGCATTTATTACGATTCGTTCTCAACGAGCATTGTAATTGGAATAGTTTTATTACTCGAAAGAAAGTAAGTTCCTCTTTTTCAAAAAAAAATAGCAGATTACTCTTATTCTTATATAATTCTTATGTATGTGAATACGAATCCATTTTCGTATTTCTACGTAACCAATCTTCTCATTTACGATCAACATCTTGTGAAGTTCTTCTTGAACGAATCTATTTCTATCTAAAAATAGAACGTCTTGTGAACGTGTTTGTTAAGGTTAGCAATTTTCAGACGAACCCACGGTTGGTCAAGGAATCTTGCATGCATTATGTTAGGTATCAAAGAAAATCTATTTTAGCTTTAAAAGGGACGTCTCTTTTTAT